GGCTCGATGCGCGCTCAACGACGGAAAATGGTTATTTCAAAACAGGTTCAAGCGAATGCCCATTCTCCCCTTTTCATGGACAGAATAAAAAGTCCTCTCTTTTTTGCGTTTGATATCTCCAAACTGATGAAATTTGTTTTTATAACTAGGATGGGTAAAAATACAGAATTTAAAATTTCGGATTATGTGGGGGAAGCTAAAAAAAAAAAAGATAAACTAAGAGTGGACAAAAGCTACACGGAAAAAATGCAAGAGAAAGCGCAGATCGAAACAGCAGAAATTTGGGATACTATTCTATTGGGTCAAGTAATAAGAAGTTCAATATTACTAACACAAGCAATCCTTAGAAAATATATTATAATACCCTCTTTTATAATAGCTAAAAATCTTGGTCGTCTGCTATTATTTGACTTTCCAGAATGGTCTGAGGATTTAACGGATTGGAAGAAGGAAAGACATGTTAAATGCACCTATAACGGTGTTCAATTAGCAGACAACGAATTTCCAACAAACTGGTTAACAGAGGGTATTCAAATAAAGATACTCTTTCCTTTCCGTCTGAAACCTTGGCACCGATCTAATCAAGACTCTCCTTATAGAGAAAAAAAAAGTAAAAAATATGATTTTTGTTTTTTAACTGTTTGGGGGATGGAAACCGACCTCCCTTTTTGCTCTCCCCGAAAACGATCCTCCTTTTTTGCACCTATTTTAAAAGAACTTGGAAAAATGCTTAAAAAAAGGAAGACAAATTGTTTTCCAATTCTAAGAAGATTAAACGAACGAACAAATTTCTCTCTAAGAGTCTCAACAACAATTAAAAAAAGCATTCTCTTTATAAAAAAAATAATAAAAGAATTAGTAAAAATAAACCCAAAGCTATTATTTGGATTAGGAGAAGTAGAAGTATATGAGTTGCGTGAAACTAAAAAAGAAAAAGATTTTCTAATCAGTAATAGTATTATTTATAAACCATCCAGTAAAATTAAATCTATTGATTGGAGAAGTTATTCACTGCCAGAAAAAAAAACAAAAGAGCTGACTGATAGAACAAGCCTAATCATAACTCAAATAAACAAACTTATAAAAGCCAAGAAAAAAAAATATATAACTTCAGAAAAAAATATTAGTGCGAACAAAAAAAGTAATGATGCTAACAGATTAGAATCCTATATATATATATTTCAGGTGTTAAAAAGAAGAAAGATTAGATTAATCCGTAAATCACATTTTTTTATACAATTTTTCTTTCAAAGGATATACTTCTTAGGTATGATTAATATTCTTCGGATCGACACACAAGTTTTTCTTGAATCAACAACAAAAAAAGTTAAAAAATACATTTACAATATTAATATTAAAGCAAATCCCGAAAGAATTGAGAAAAAAAAAAACACACAAATTCACTTTATAAAGTCACTTTCTAATATTAGTAATATTAATAAATATTCAAAGAAGTTACCCTCTTTGTCACAAGCATATGTATTTTACAAATTATCAAAAACCCACGTTATTAACTTAAGAGCTGTTCTTCAATATCACGGAACACCCGTTTTTAAGAAAAACGAACTAACGGGATATTTTAGAACACAAGGAATATTTCGTTCCGAATTTAAAAATAAAAAACTTCGTAATTCTAGACTGAATCAATGGAAAAATTGGTTACGGGTTCATTATCAATATAATTTATCTCAAATTCAATGGTCTAAATTAGTAGCACAAAAATGGCAAAATACAGTTAATCAAGCCCCCCAAAAAGATTTAAACAAATGGTATTCATATGAAAAAGAAACTTATTCTCTATTACCAAATACAAAAGAAAATTTTAAAAGACACTCTGAATATGATCTCTTATCATCTAAATCTATTAATTATGAAGCTAAGAGGAACTCATATCGTTATGTATCATCATTACAAGTAAACAATACCGAAGATATTTCTTATAATTACAACATAGATAAACAAAAATTATTTGATGGGCTGGCAATTATACTTATCAAAAATTATCTAGGAAAAGATGCTATTATGGCTAAAAATCCGGATAGAAAATATGCGGATTGGAAAATTATCCATTTTAGTGTTAGGAAGAAGCTCAATAGTGAGGCTTGGATCCATAGCACCAGTAATAAACAGACTAGTCACGATCAAAAAATTTATAAAATGTATAAGAAATATCCTTTTTATCTCCCAATTCATGAAGACATCAACCCCTTCAATAAAAAACAATTTGCTTGGATGGGAATGGATGAAGAAATACAAAACAAGGCCATATCCGATTTTGAACTTTGGTTCTTCCCAGAAGTTATGTTACTTTATAATTCATATAAAATAAAACCCTGGGTCATACCCATAAAATTACTTTTTTTTTTTTTTCAGGGAAATGCACCGATTAGTACAAATAAAAACATCAATGAAAAAAAATATCTTGAAGAAGATTATACGGGATCAGTCATAAAAAACCACACAAAGAAAAAGCAAAACACAAGCGCTACAGAAACAGAATTATATTTTTTACGAAAAAAAAATTTGCTTATTCAATTTAGAAGTGATTATTTTTTTAATCAACAACTAATCAATAATATCAAGGTATATTGTCTCCTGCTTAGACTGAGAAGCCCGCAAAAAGTTTTTATATCCTCTCTGCAACGAGGCGAAATGCTTTTCAATATAATGCTGAGTCACAAGGATGTCTATATTCCAGAATTGGTGAAAGGGGGGGGGGTTAGCATCGAACCGGTTCGTCTGTCTGTCAAAACTAATGGAAAATTTATTAGATATCAAAGCATAAGTATTTCATTGGTTCATAAGAGTAAAGATCGCATTAATCATGGTGATAAAAAGAATTTTTCTAAATCCCTTACAAGACATCAAAAAATAACCGGAAATAGAGACAAAAACTATTATGCTTTGCTCGTTCCCGAAAATATTTTATCACCTAGACGTCGGAGAGAATTTAGAATTGTAATTTCATTGAATTCAAGAAAAGGGAAGGGTGTGGATCGAAATCCCATACTTTGGGATGGGAAGAACGTAAAAAACTGTGTTAAATTTTTGGATACAAGCCCAAGTCTTGATATAGATAAAAATAAATTAATAAAATTAAAGTTCTTTCTGTGGCCCACTTATCGATTAGAAGATTTAGCTTGTATGAATCGCTATTGGTTTGATACCACTAATAGCAGTAGTTTCAGTGTGTTAAGGCTACATATGTATCCACAATATCCACAATTTTAAAATAGACGGCGATAAGTTTTTGCTAGATATCAGGTAACATATCTAATATTTCAAAGCAAACTAATACATACATGTAGTATCTTACATTCCATGATAATTCGATCTATAAATAAATAAATCAACGGAATTTTTTTTTGAACTCTAACTTTTCTATATTAATCCAATTTGAAATTGGATTCATCAGTGACTCATTTTTTTTAGAAAATTAAGAGTAGATAATTTAATTTGGTATACCCGATTCAAATGGTTAGCATTATTCTTATTTATTATTTCTGATCAGTAAAAAAAAAAAAAAATATCTTTAAACAAGAAAAGAAAAAGGGGGAGCAATTTACGTTTTATGGTAAAAAATTCATTCATTTCCGTTTTTTTTCAAGAAAAAAAAGAAGAAAACCCGGGGTCTGTTGAATTTCAAGTATTAAGTTTCACTAATAAGATACGACGACTTACTTCACATTTGGAATTGCACAGAAAAGACTATTTATCTCAGAGAGGTTTACGTAAAATTCTGGGAAAACGTCAACGATTACTAGCTTATTTGTCAAAGAAAAATAGAGTACGTTATAAAGAATTAATTGGTCGGTTGGAGATTCGCGAGCCAAAAACTCACTAATTTCAATTTTAAAGAACTTTAATTATTTGATTTGTTAGATCTTGAATTTTGATTATTTTCGGCAATTCATGGAAGAATCAATCGGGGAAAAACCTATGAATGTACCAGCTACAAAAAAAGACCTCATGATAGTAAATATGGGTCCTCAGCACCCATCAATGCATGGTGTTCTTCGACTCATCATTACTCTAGATGGTGAAGATGTTATTGACTGTGAACCAATATTGGGTTATTTACACAGAGGAATGGAAAAAATTGCCGAAAACCGAACAATTATCCAATATTTGCCTTATGTAACAAGGTGGGATTATTTAGCTACTATGTTCACAGAAGCGATAACCGTAAATGCACCAGAGCAGTTAGGAAATATTCAAGTACCGAAAAGAGCCAGCTATATCAGAGTAATTATGTTGGAGTTGAGTCGTATAGCTTCTCATTTGTTATGGCTCGGCCCTTTTATGGCCGATATTGGAGCACAAACCCCTTTCTTCTATATTTTCAAAGAAAGAGAATTAGTATATGATCTATTCGAAGCTGCCACTGGTATGAGAATGATGCATAATTATTTTCGTATCGGAGGAGTCGCTGTTGATCTACCCCATGGCTGGATAGATAAATGTTTAGATTTCTGTGATTATTTTTTAACAGGGGTTGCTGAATATCAAAACCTTATTACTCGAAATCCTATTTTTTTAGACCGAGTTGAGGGAGTAGGGATTATTAGCGAAGAGGAAGCAATAAATTGGGGTTTATCAGGACCAATGCTACGAGCTTCCGGAATAAAGTGGGATCTTCGTAAAGTTGATCATTATGAGTGTTATGACGAATTTAATTGGGAAATCAAATGGCAAAAAGAAGGAGATTCGTTAGCTCGTTATTTAGTACGAATCAGCGAAATGACGGAATCTATAAAAATTATTCAACAGGCTCTGGAAGGAATTCCAGGAGGGCCCTATGAGAATTTAGAAAACCGATGCTTTGATATAGTAAGGGATCCAAAATGGAATGATTTTGAATATCGATTCATTAGTAAAAAACCTTCGCCCACTTTTGAATTGTCGAAACAAGAACTTTATGCGAGAATCGAAGCACCAAAGGGAGAGTTGGGCATTTTTTTGATAGGAGATCAAAGTGTTTTTCCTTGGCGATGGAAAAT